TTCATTTTGATCGTCCTATCTAGTTTCGTTTGTAGGCTGCGCGCGTTTCAAGATTCATCAATAGTAATTCTATTTCCATTAAACTTACTTAGATTTTTTTGATGTAGATAGACTAGTTATAAATATATACTGCTCTTATACAAAAAAAGAAAACTTTCTTTCTTTCACCTTCCTTGGGATGAATTTTTTCGCAAGCTAAAAAAAAGAATTCAAACAAAACGGAATTCCCCTATTTCATTTTTATTTCGAATTAAATAAAAAAAAAAATGGAAATCTATTGCAAATCTATTTATCTATTTATATATATTATATCGAATATATATTCTATTTTTTATGTTTATGACTAGTTTATTTTGATTTTACGACTAGAATCCTGAAAGAGGTAGACTGTCTTTTTTTGTCTTTTTTTTTTTAGTGATTTAGAATAATCGTCCGATATACTAAAATGTCTAGTAATTTTGACTCGGAATTTAGTATTAGGCTTGCGCTATTCTTTTTCTTTTTTATTAGAATCCACCAGAACAAATCAAATATATATAGGAGCTTTCTTGATTATTGATTGAATACGAAAAGATAAGACTACGTGTTTTTTACTTTGCTAGAGAAGGTATACCAAGAAAAAAGCCTATTTGACAATCTTTCCAATTCAATTTACCAAAGATCTTCGTTTTTCAAACTTTGACGTGTCTACAAATTAAGACACTCCTAGATTTATTTGACTTACTATTGGATTCGATTAAGATTGGGTTAGGTTAGAGTCTGTAACCGGTTTCGTGCCCGAACCTAATTTTGACTCAAAAAATTATCCAGGATTGAATAGGTATACCAAAGAAAAGAAGTTTGAAGAATTCTTTTCATTGCGGACAGTAAAAGAAAAAACTTCATATGTAATTTTCCTATGAGGATTAATAAAGAAAGAAGGTATTTTTTTATTTAATCTTAGATAAAAAAATACGGATTGGATTGGGTTTAATGAAATACGCTTTTGTTTTCAGTTTTATGTTCTGCTTGGAGCGATCCCCGTGAGAGGGCTTGTAGGAATAGTTTTTTCGATGAACCAAGTAACCGTAAGCGACCAATTACAAACAACAAAGAATACAATAATGAGTAAACAAAAAAGATCTCATTTTTGGATTTTTATTAGGGCTATACGGACTCGAACCGTAGACCTTCTCGGTAAAACAGATCAAACTGATTATTATCAAACTGATTCGAACTGTTTCAAAGACCCAACATGCCTTTTTTTTGCATTGGGCTCTTTCATTAACTAATAGAAAGATCAGTTAGTCTGTCATTTTTTTTCTTGCCAATAAGAAGATGACTCCATGTGCTCTGATTCATTATTTGGATTTCGACTCAGGAGCATTACCAAAGTGTTTCAAAGAAGGGTTATCTTGACGTAGGTCTGCTTCTTGCCGAGATCCGCTCAACCTAAGTTAAATGGAGTCTCTATCGCCCTGTTTAAAAAACCAAATATGAAACTTACTACACCTTAAAGTTCATCGGGCGAAAAGATAACTTTTTGAGGTCCTTATACTCACTCATTAATGACTAGCATTGAATAGACTGGGTATTCACCTTATCAATATCTCAAATCAAGGGTAGGTTCTATTTGGTGCTTAAATGGGCACCAAAATCGGACCGAGAACCTTTTTTTGTCAGGCTATTGTTCTCTTGTTTTGTTCCCTAAACATTATGGAGTAAGACATCGATTTCTCAATAAGATCAATTCTTTTGATTCCAGGATGGGATGGACTCCTCTGAAAATCATTGGCGCACGTGTAAACGAGGTGCTCTACCAACTGAGCTATAGCCCTTGTGTTTGCAATGTGTTTGTCATACATATATAATCATATTATGTAGATAATTTCTTGTCAAGATGAATATTACATAATCTAACACATATCTCTTTGATGAGTATTGCTTAGAAGTAATATTGGATTTATAATCCATCGATATATCGATATGATGTAACGAGTTCCTTTTGTTTATTTTTATGATAATAAATGGCCTACTTAACTCAGTGGTAGAGTATTGCTTTCATACGGCGGGAGTCATTGGTTCAAATCCAATAGTAGGTAGAACTTATTAGATACCAGAATCCTGGAATCTATCTCATTCCACTTGATTTTTTTTATTGTATTCAATATTCAATTGGCAGGGGGTGCAGAACCAACCTCTGTTTATACAGAAGTTGCTTTGATTATTCGTACACAACAACTAGTTATGAAATTGCATTGGTAGCCTCGACTCGTGTCCTAGCTCGTCTAAGAGCTAAATTTGCCTCAATTGTTTGTCTCTTACCTTCAGCTTTTCTTAAGTTAGCTTCCGCTAGTTCAAGAAGTTTCTGAGCTTCTTGTGGGTCAATGTCACTACCCTTTTCCGCGTCATTTACTAAAATAGTGATCTTATTATTGCCTATTCTAGCAAAACCACCCATCAAAGCCATCGTTAACCATTGGCCATTAAGGCGTATTCTCAAAATACCTATATCTACAGC